GCTGGGCCTGCCCAGGCCAAGCCGTAGAAACGAAAGAGTCCCCCGGGACAAAATCAAAAAAATAAAGTTTTTTTTTCTATAATTATAATATAGAATAATTATAATATAGAATATTATGTATAAATAATATAGAAATTAGATCAAAAATTGAGTTTCTATATAAAAGAAATATATAGAAAGTCTAATATAAAATAGTCTTTTTCAAGTGGTGGAGAGATGGCTGAGTGGACTAAAGCGTCGGATTGCTAATCCGTTGTACGGGTTTTTCGTACCGAGGGTTCGAATCCCTCTCTTTCCGTTTTCTTAGTGCGAGTTTTTTTCTTTCTTTTTTCAATTTTTTTTAAGATGTGGAGCAGAAAAACCTTATTTTTTTCTTTTTTATTCTTCACGTCCAGGATTACGCCCTGGATCATTAGATAGGAATCCGAAGATGAAGAGAGAAACAAAGAATATCACTACTGTATAAACAAATAGTTTGAGAGTAAGCATTACACAATCTCCATATTTTTTAGGAAAAAAAGAGAATCTATTCTCTTTTTTTTTATTGTATACTCCATTATTTTGTATATTTTGTTTGTATTTTGACACCAAGAAAGAAATAAAATGTTTAAAAAAAAGAATTTTGAATAGGAAAAAGGATAAAATTATTCATTACCAAAAATTTTCTTTCATACCAACAATTAAACGCGGGTTCATACTGTAAGACTTATCTGATCTTATTAATTGTTATAATTTTTTTTGAATAAGGCATGCATTTGTCTAGGACATTATTAAAGACCTTATCGAAAACTTACAGCAGCTTGCCAAACAAAAGCTAAGAGCAAAAATAGCAAAGGTATTACTGGCATAATATCTACGATTGGATTCAAAAAAGCGTAGGCCTCAGGTAATTTGGCGACAAAAAAACTACTAGAATAAAGGGCATAATTAAGATAAATACAGATCAAACTAAATATATTAAGCATAACAAACATTTTGTTTTTGAGGATAATTGTATTTATTTTGATTGAGTTATTGATAGAGGGGAAAATGAATAAGAACAAATGAACTTACCCAATCAAAAAAATCCTTCAATTCTCAAATCAAAAGAGAATAGAAAAAATCATACTTTCTTCCAATATCTTAATTGAATTATATGTAATGATCAATAAATTCAGTTTAATTCGACATCTACACACATAAAATTATATCAACGGTTTTATCGGTGGTGTTGACGAACAACCAATACAAATATTAGTGTTTATTAGTGTCGAATAGCAATATAAATGGGGCGTGGCCAAGTGGTAAGGCATCGGGTTTTGGTCCCGCTATTCGGAGGTTCGAATCCTTCCGTCCCAGAATATGCCCGACCCATTATAACAATCTAATAATGTTATTATTAGATCAGAAATTTTTGATTATAGAATCCATTTAGTTATATATATATCTATTTAGATATTCTATGAAATAACAGAATCCATATCTATTAGATAGATATAGATTTATTTTCTCTCTATATATTTCAATATGATATATTTTATTTCTATTTTTTAGTTTTTAAATGATTTATTTGGTTTTTTTTTCATATTAAATTTGAATATGAAAATAGATAAATTTAATCTTGATATTTACTAAAATAGATATAGATCTGAGGTGAAATTGAATTTTGCCTCAGATTTTGTCAGAAAACATCCATTCCTATTTTATAGAGAAGGAAGGGTGTATACATTATTATTCATCGACCAACCAATGACTATTCACGATTCCATAATTGAATCAATTACATCTAGGTTCCAAAAGAAAGGAATGTTATGGTAAAACATCGTTTAAAACGATGTAGCAGAAAGCAACGTGCGACTTGAGGGACACGATCCGCTGTGGATTTTTACATCCACCATTTTCTATTACTATTAAAGCGGAATTAGATAGGAATGAAAATGCTCTTGGCTCGACATCGTTTTTTTTTGTTTCACTAGAACTCTCATTTTAGTTTTTTTGAGGGGTTTGTCGTGTAAATGGTACATGATGGAGCTCGAGTAGAAAGTATTGAGTCATTTCTTGGAGGCAAGAATCTAGGGTTAGTATCAATCAATAAATTGGGCCAACTTCGTAAGTATCTTTTCCAGATATAAATTGAAAGGGTCCAATTCAAGGAAGTTTCAAACAACTTTTTGGGAATTGGTAAAACTCTTTCGATTCAAAGTGTATTGCACAAGAATCAACGATTCGCATGATTCTTTAATAGAACGAAATCACAAAAAAGGTTATGTTGCTACCATTTTGAAACGATTCAAAATCACCGAAGTAATGTCTAAACCCAATGATTCAAGGCAAAGATAAAGGATCCTGGAACAAGGAAATACCCTTTTCAATTCCATTTTTTCAACAACTAGATTAGAATGCGGAATTAAAATAGATTCTAAAGAATACAAACAAAAAGGGGTTAGAGACCGCTCAATAAATGAAACGCTTAAGGGATTTTCCTTGAGTTATTTGAGAGTTATCTCACTTGAGTTATGGGGTGTAAATGCAAATAGTTTTTTCGGTTGTGAACAAAGAATAAGAAAAAAAAGTACTTAAATCATATTGATAATTTTATCGATATGTTTTACATTTTAATTCTATTTAATTCTATAGCTAGAGCTAGGCATTACTTCGAATTTTCTTGAGCCGTACGAGGAAAAAACTTCTTATACGTTTCTAGGGGGGGGTATTGTTTATCTACATCTATCCCAATGAGCCATTTGTCGAATCGTTGCAATTGATGTTCGATCCAGAAGAGAAGGAAGAGATCTTCGAAAAGTGGGTTTTTATGATCCGAGAAAGAATCAAACCCATTTTAATGTTCCTGCTATTCTATATTTTCTTGAAAAAGGGGCTCAGCCTACAGGAACAGTTCATGATATTTTAAAGAAAGCGGGGGGTTTTACCGAATTTCGCCTTAATCACGAAATTCAATTAATGAAATCAAAATAAAATAGCAATATCGAAAAAGAAGGTGTAAATGATTTGTATATAACTTTGTATAACCCTTTCTCTGCTCTCTGTTATTTTTTTCTCTCTTGTTCTATTCATCTTATACTACTAAATTGAGTATTACTTCTATAGATAGAATGTCATTTTTGATAACAATAAAAAATATATTTTTTTTTATTTCTTTTTATTTTTCTATTTCTAGTCTTTTCTCAACATTTCCATTCATATTGACAACAGTGTATCAAATAAATATAATCCATCCGTAGATAATAGATTTTATTTCATTTTAATAATGAGTTCATTGGGTTCGCTGTGACACAAGAAGTCTTTTGTAATAATGGATAACATAATCGATAACGGGTATTCTATAAATATGAAATATTTTGAATCTATGTTTTTTTATCTAACATCTAATAACATCTAAGAATTTTTTTTGTATTTTAATTGTATCTGTTCATTTTGATTATGTTCATAATTAATTCAAAATTTGTATATTTTTTGTTTTACCATTTGAAATTTTATGTTTTGATTGTGCCGTACATCTTTTTCTCTTTATTTTATTTGTATTCCGATTGTATCTACAGATTCTAATTCTTTTTTCGGGTTGCTAACTCAACGGTAGAGTACTCGGCTTTTAAGTGCGGCTAGCATCTTTTACACATTTGTATGAAGTAAAAGATTCGTCATACCATCGGTAGAGTTTGTAAGACCACGACTGATCCTGAAAGGAATGAATGGAAAAAACAGCATGTCGTATCAATGGAGAATTCTGAGAATATTTCATTCTTACCAGGTAACTCCAAAACCTTGTTTGAATTCTTCGCGTAGAACAAAGAAATTGAAGTTTGGGTCGATTGAATAAATGGATAGAGCCCTATCAGGGTCCAATTACTATGGCCTAGGGAAACAAAGAACAACGAGCTTCTGTTCTTAATTTTTGAATGATTACCCGATCTAATTATACGTTAAAAATATATTAGTGCTTGGCGCGGGAAAGGTTTTTCCGATGAATGGAGTATCACTTTTTTATGAGTCCTAAATATTAGTTATTCTCCATTATGAGGTGGAACTAGATGTGTAGAAGAAGGCAGTATATTGATAAAGATATTTTTTTTTTCAAAATCAAAAGAGCGATTCGATTGAAGAAATAAAGGATTTCTAAACATCTTGTTATCTTAGAATGAAGATAACTCAATTCGATGAAAAAAGAGATGATAGAGAGTCTGTTAGCCAGTCTTATTCCGAGGTATCTATACCTTGTTTTGACTGTATCGCACTATGTATTATTTGATAACCCAATAAATCCCCTATTCTCGGTTTCAATCTAATTTCAAATGGAAGAATTTCAAGGATATTTAGAACTAGATAAATCACGGCAACATGATCTCCTATACCCACTTTTCTTTAGGGAGTATATTTATGCATTTGCTCATGATCATGTTCTAAATAGATCGAGTTTGTTGGAAAATGTGAGTTATGACAATAAATCTGGTTTTTTAATTGTAAAACATTTAATTAATCGAATGTATCACCAGAATAATTTGATTATTTCCGCTAATGATTCGAATCTAAAAAATTTGGGGGGGTATAACAAGAATTTGTATTCTCAAATAATATCAGATGGATTTGTAGTCATTATGGAAATTCCATTTTCCCTAAGATTAGTCTCTTCCTTAAAGGGGACAGAAATCGTAAAAATTTATAATTTACGATCAATCCATTCAACATTTCCTTTTTTAGAGGACAAATTCCCACATTTAAATTATGTATCAAATGTATCAATACCCTACCCTATTCATCCGGAAATCTTGGTTCAAATCCTTCGCTACTGGGTGAAAGATGCCTCTTCTTTGCATTTACTACGACTCTATCTTCACAAGTATTTTAATTGGAATAGTATTATTACCCCAAAGAATTCTGTTTTTATTTTTTCAAAAATAAATCCAAGATTTTTATTGTTCCTATATAATTCTCATGTTTGTGAATACGAATCTATCTTACTTTTTCTTCGTAACAAACCTTCTCATTTACGATTAACGTCTTCT